TTGTCAGCAAAGCTGTTTTTTTTCTTCAAGTCCAAAGAATTCTGATTCATTTATACGTAGGTCATCGATTCCGCATTGTATAAAAGGAGGTGTTAAACACCCGTTTTTCCAATTTTTCATCGTAAATTTAATTCAAGCCATTTTATCGACATGAGTGTTCTATATCGAAAAAATTCCAACAATTTTTTGAAACCATTTCCGTATTAACATAGTGGTAGAAAGCATACAACACTGCGTCTAAACTTCAAACTCGGTAGCTTTAACCATGGTAATGTTCCAAAATTCTTGGTTTATAGAGAATCAAAGTAGATTTACCAATGAATCACGAAATGCTATGGTTCTTAACTATTTTTTTCTTAATTTATTAAGAAGTCATTCGCGGGATTATGCACATTTTCCTAGTTCTAACGAAAAAAGTGCAGTTGGTTGGATCCAATCTATTCTTTGAAATAAACAACTCGCACACACTCCCTTTCCAAAAAAAATTAATACACCTAGAACTACACTTAGATTTATTAGATTTGTTGCTAAAATATCGGTATCAAACCCGAAACTTCCGGCGGATGGCCAGTAACTCAAGCAAAGAAAAGAATCGGTTATATTTTTCATATGATCGCATCTCCTCTTATGGATAGACTAATTTTCTTTCTACGATTCCTATTTTTTTATTAGTTTTTTTATGATATTTTTTTGTATATATTTGGATATAAATTATATTATATTTATTTATATGATAATAAATAAATTATAATAAAATTTGCATTTCGTACTTATATGAATATTCTTACTAATAATTAAGATTAGTAAGAATATTCATATAAGTAAGAAGAAGATTATATATTAGAGAATTATTAATAAATATATTCTATATTTTGAATAGGTTAGTCAATTGTAAGATTTCCGATAAGAATGATATTTATTAGATTAGAATAGAATTAGATACTAGTTCTTATGTCAATTGAAAAATCTCTAGTTGTTTTCAACACTTTCTAAAAATTCTAAAAACTTTCTAAATTAAAAAGGGGAAGGTGGCTAATCAGTATGTTGATCCCTCACCCATAAATCCGTCCTTCCCCCGTGTTATGAAGAAAAATTTTAGGAGTGAGATCTTAATATATAATATAATTTGAAAAAAAAAGCAAGAGCAGTAAAGAAAGTCCACGGAAAAAAGAACATGTATTTTTATCTTTCTATTTTTAAAAGATTAAACAAAGGGATTCGCAAATAAAAGCGCTAATGCTACAACCAGCCCATAAATAGTTAAAGCTTCCATAAAAGCCAGACTAAGTAATAAAGTACCCCTTATTTTGTCCTCTGCTTCCGGTTGTCGCGCAATCCCTTCTACAGCTTGCCCTGCAGCTGTGCCTTGACCAACTCCAGGTCCAATGGAAGCAAGCCCGACGGCCAACCCAGCAGCAATAACAGAAGCAGCAGAAATTAGCGGATTCATGATAAGTTTCTCCTATTCCAAATAAAATAAAGAAAAGAAATAGTTAATAATATAATCAACCAAGAAATTATGACTTTATTATTTCATTCTTCATATTGATCTAGTGAAAGTGTAATTGAAATTACAAACTGAAATAATATAATAATATTTCTTGAACTATCCAAATTACTTCGATATTTCTTTTTTCTTTTCTACCCATGTAGTTTTTTGTGAATACATACAATTTATGTTCTTATCTTAAATTCTTAAAATTTAAGAACCTTTCTTTAAATTCTTCGTTCTTTATTTCATTTTTTAGTCATTCCATAGTCAATTCATAATTACAACAGATGAAACGGAAGGGCTTTGTTTTTTGAATCCCCATCTAAATTTAGAATAATAGCAGGACAAATTTAGATATATATTCATATATAACTAGTGAAGATCTAATCTAATATGACATATACATGTGTTTCTTCCATACCGTAAACCAATTTGTTGTGTCTTATATTCAATCGGATTCGAGAATTATTCTTTGAAACCTACAAAAAAGGAAAGAGTTGTATCGATTAGATTATATATACATCTAGTTTGACTCCCCTACCCTTTTATTATTATAGTACATACATTACACTAAATCGTATAGGTATTTTATTTATTGCAATTGCATCTTTCTTTTTTTGGGGGGTGGCTAATACTTTTGATTATTTTTAATTCAAAAAGTAGATTATCGTGAGCCGCACCTACTTTGTGGAGGGCTAAACTCAAAAAATACTATTTCGATAACTCGTCAATGATGCCCTTCTATGGATTCACCTATATAAGCCGCAGCTAAAGTAGCAAAAATAAGAGCTTGAATACCACTTGTAAATAATCCAAGGAACATAACAGGTATAGGAACTACTAAAGGTACTAACGAAACAAGAACAACAACTACTAATTCATCAGCTAATATATTTCCGAAAAGTCGAAAACTAAGCGATAAGGGTTTTGTGAAATCTTCTAAGATGTTAATCGGTAAAAGGATTGGAGTTGGTTGGATGTATTTACCAAAATAAGCCAATCCTTTTTTTGAAATACCCGCATAGAAATATGCTACTGACGTAAGTAAAGCTAATGCAACAGTAGTATTTATATCATTAGTGGGTGCAGCTAACTCTCCATGAGGTAACTTTATAATTTTCCAAGGTAAAAGAGCCCCCGACCAATTGGAAACAAAAATAAATAGAAACAGAGTTCCAATAAACGGAACCCACGGACCATATTCTTCTCCAATCTGAGTTTTGCTCACGTCTCGAATGAATTCAAGGACATATTCAAAGAAATTTTGACCGGAAGTGGGAATAGTTTGCGGATTTCGAACAACTACAATGGTTGAAACTAATAAGATAGCAATTACAACCCAAGAGGTAATAAGTACTTGAGCATGCACTTCAAAATCCCCTATTTGCCAATAGAGATGTTGACCTACTTCCACAGCAGATATATCGTATAATCTGTTTAATGTGTGGATGGAACCTAATAGAACATTCATATTACCCTGCCCTCTAAAATAAAAAAATATAACTTGAAAGGGAATTATTTTGATTCAACCGTTTACCTTTTTACTTTCATTTTCTATTTAGAATACCTACTCATCACATAATATTTCTGTTTGTTCTTTTTGCACAATTTTTTAATTGTATAATAATAATATATAATAATAGATTCCATAAATCTATGAATCCCCCCACCAAGTCTCAAATCTCAAACTTATTATTAATTATTAATCAAAAATTTTGTATATAGCTAGAACGACCTTCACTAATTGCAAATACTAATTTGTTAAGAATTAATCGGATTGAAGCTATAGCATCATCATTAGCTGGAATCGAAATATCTGCGAGATCGGGGTCACAATTTGTATCGATTAAACAAATTGTTGGAATTCCCAAAGTTATACATTCTCTAAGAGCCGTATATTCTTCTTGCTGATCAACGATTATTACAAGATCGGGTAACCCCGTCATATATTTTATGCCACCCAGATATGTTTCCAAATGAGATAATTGTCTCTTCAACTTAGCGGCATCTCTTTTTGGAAGAGAGGTGAGTTTACCCGTCTTTTGCTCGATTCTCAAGTCCCTGAACTTACGAAGTCTTGTTTCTGTAGTATACCAATTCGTTAACATACCGCCGAGCCATTTTTTATTAACATAATGACATCGAGCTCTTATTGCAGCCCGTTTTACTGAATCGGCTGCTTTTTTTTTTGTACCAACAATTAAGAATTGTTTTCCTCTGCTTGCTGCATCAAAAACCAAATCACAAGCTTCTGATAAAAAACGAGCAGTTTGAGTAAGATTTATAATATGAATACCCTTATGCTTTGTGGATATATAAGGTGCCATTCGAGGATTCCATTTCCTGGTATCATGGCCAAAATGAACTCCTGCTTCCATCATCTCTTCAAAAGTTATGTTCCAATATCTTTTTGTCATTTATCCCCACATTTTTTTTAATTGAAAAAAAAGAGACCTGGTATCCTGAAATATAAATAATTGTTCCGATGGAACCTTCTCTTTTATTGAAGATTGTCTGTTAATACATAATCAAGCCATTCATTTTTTTCTATTTATTATACTTACTTTATTAAGAAATCAAAAGACTGCTTTTAATTTTAAAGGGATGAATCTAATCTTCTTTATAGGAAGCATTAAATCCTAGATTTCGAATGTATCACATAAATTCTTTGAAATGAAAAAAATCAAATAATTTTCTGTGATGGAACAAAAGATTTCTAATTTCTACTTCGAATAAATTCGTTTTTTTTTCCAAGGTAATCTTGTTCTGTTGCCCTGACCGCGAACGGTGCTTTATTCTTTTGAACCCGGTACCAACGGGGATCATTCCCCCTAAAACAACATTCTCTTTAAGACCTTTCAACCAATCGATACGACCCCGAAGAGCGGCTTTTGCTAAAACTCTAGCAGTTTCTTGAAAACTCGCTTCGGATATGAAACTTTGAGTATTCAGAGATGTTTTTGTTATTCCCAATAATAAAGCTCGGTAACAAATTGCTTCTTCCAAGGCACGCCCCGTTCGTTCGGCTCGCAATAATCCAATCAGTTCGCCAGGTAAAAATACATTAGACATTCCATCTTCTGAAACCAATACTTTGGATGTTATTTGACGCACAATAATTTCTATATGTCGATTATGGATGTGTACTCCCTGGGATCGATAAACCTTTTGGATTTTATTAACTAAAGAAATACGACTTTGCGCTATAGTTAGCTCAGCACCAATCAAGAATCCCCAGGGAATGCCGAGAATTCTTGTTATACATTCGTTCCAAGCATCAATTCTTTTTTCTAGATTCATCGATATTGAATCAATCGAACGTATTTCTAATATCTGTTCCACTTTTGGAAGACCTTGTGTTATATCACCGGATCTCGATTTTTCATATATAAATGTAACTAATATATCTCCTTCATAAAGGATTTCTCCATAATGGCCATGAATGGTTGCTCCTGGAGTCGCCAAATAAGGCTTAGCCGATCTTATTATTACGGAATCCTTTTGAACAGTTAGAACTTGACCCGATTTTAGTTTTAAATGTGGTCCATTTTTCGTTGGAGCTATACATATATTTTCACAAATAAATTGTCCAAGACTAATTATTGTAAAAGTTTTTTCACAAAAATTATGATGGAGAAAATACCAATTCAAATGGAATGGATTAAAAACGATGTTACTGTATAGATCGGGTTTAAAAATTGTCTCGTTTTCGTCCATTAAATAATATTGAATTACTTGAAAGGTTTCCTTTAATTTGTCAAGTTGCAAATTTTTAGTAATTGAGATCTGATTATGAGTTATTAAACGAGAAAATGAATAAAAATTTGCAATTTGAAGGGCTATTCCTAAGGGGCCTAACGAATTCTTAATTGCAATTATAGGATCCTTTTTTATCCCATTAGGATCTTTTACTTTGTTGAAAGGTCTCATTTTAAAACAATTAGATGATGACAAAATTATCAAAGATCGGCATTCCTTATTTCTATTCAACAACATACGAATAGTTCCGTGATTTTGGCTAAGTGATTGTTGAATTTTTGTCTTGGAATTAATAGATAAAAAGGGATTGATATTGATCCGATCCGAGATCAATCCTAAACCAGATGGGTCATTCCTTTTTCGGATATATGAAGTATGAGATTTCACTAAGTAAATTCTTAGGAAGTACTCAATCAAACCATTTGTACTTACTTCAACAAAGGAAGCGGGGGCCTCGTCAAAGGAAGAACTTCTTTTGTCTTGAGCCCAATTTAAGACTAAACAAGTCCGAACTAATTGAATCCTTGTGTCGGAAATTCCCCGAATGGATTTTCCATTTCCATAAAGAATATAATTGATAACTTTAAGTTCCAGATTATCCCTTTCCTGGAACAGATCTTGGGGAAAAAGTTTTACAAAATTGATACTGTCTGGTATTTCATATAGAATTACAGGTCTAACCAAAACAAAAAACTTTTTCTTGGTAGTTGTGATCCATTGGACATAGGTCCAATTGTTCAGTTTTTTTGATTCCTTCCTTTTTTTTTTTTTTACCGTTCTGGGTGGTATCAAGATGGCACTGGGTCGGGATATCTTATCCATCTCTCCGGGAAAATGGATATTTCCAGAAAATATTTTTAATTCCATTTTTTTTTTTTTCTTTTCCAATCGGACCAATCCTCTTACTCGACTTCTTATATTTAAAGTGATTGGTGTTCCTATTCCAACGAGACTATTATTTCGTACCATTATAGAAGAAGATTCGGGTAAAATATGCACTTCTTCGGGAATAAAAAAAAATTGATCTACTTTGATTTGATATTTTGGCTTTAATTCTTTGATTCCTCGATATTCAATTAAATCTTCTTTTTGAAAAATGGACTGAATTCCTATAGTTCTATATTTAGTAATTCCTGAACTCTGTCTTCTGTATTGAGGATCATCGAAATAAGCAAAAATACTATTTCTATGAAAAATACCATTGATAGGTATTTCAATCGAGACACCAGAAGGGGGCGTTAGTTCGTTCTTTCGTTCTTGAATCGATTGGAGTGGAAATGGAATAAGAAATCTATTTCTTCGCCTTTTTGCCAAAAAAGAAAAAGTATCGTGAAAAAAAGCAGGATACATCAAATGACAATGATCCATACATAGGATTTGATTAAATATTGAATAATCGGTAATCCTCCTTTCTTTTGTACCAAAAGTATTGAAATTAAATAATTTATTTTTTACTTCATCATTACTTACTGAAAGGTTAGAAATATTTGTTTTTGTGGTAGAAATCGAATTACTGTGAATTTGATCTTGATCCTTGCGAAGTAAAAAATGGATTGCATCAGACCTGCACGACTTTCCTGATAATATCCATAAATGACTTGTTTTTGGTAAGATATGTACATTACTATACATAAATTCGGATGCATGGTATACATCGGTACTCCAATGCATTTCGCCTTCGGAGTCAGAATAAATATGTTTTCGAACCTTTTCTTTCAAATTAAAAGTAGATGTTCCCGCGCGGATCTCAGCAATCACTTGTTCTGATTTTACATATTGATCATTTTGAACTAATAGAAAACTTTTTGGTGGAATAATCACGTTATGTATAATATAGTCACTTTCAATAGTTACATACAAGTCTATATTACATAGAAAAGCAGGATATCCATGACGTGTGCGTGTAGGGTGAACTAAATCCTCATTAAATTTTATTTTTCCATTCGAGGGGGCTCGCACATATTCTGCAGTACCCCCTGTGAATACTCCACCAGTATGAAAAGTTCTTAATGTTAGTTGAGTGCCCGGTTCTCCAATAGATTGACCAGCTATAATACCGACAGCTTCTCCCAATTCTACCAGGTCCCCATGAATAGGACTCCGGCCATAACACAATCGGCAGATCCAAGACGTATTCCTACAGGTAAAGGGGGTTCGAATAAATATTGGTTGTGTTTTAAAAGTTATGAATCGATTGATAAGTCCAATTCCAATATCTTGATTTCGAACGACAATGCATCGTGAACCTA